GGTTTAATAGGTGTTTTCTTTTACGGTTCATATTCTGGGTTGGGTTCATCTCTCTAGTAATCGGATGAACCAGATTGTAGACATGAAAGAGTAAGAACTCAGCGGGACCTTACCCTCCTTTGTCTGTCTGATTAGAGTGGTAAGGTCCCGCTGAGTTCTTACTCTTATAAGATATAAGAATATAAGAAGACTTTGATCTATTCCATAACATACAAATTCGGAAACATACAAATTCAAATTGGAAAGTTATACAGTCAACATAATAAAAATATTATATTTGTTTTGTAGAAAAAAAATGACAAAATGGATCTTTTGCTCTGATGTTTTAAACATTACTCTATTCTTTTGTTTCTTAATAATGTTTTTGAAGAATTGAAGCCATTGATTGATTCATAGTCTCTGTCCTTCCTCTAATTAATTCTTACGATACGAAGCAAGAAGAAAAGAGTAATCTCTGGATACTACAATATTCTATGGATTTCTACACATGAGATATCCTCCAAATTCTTTCTTTCTATTTCTATAGTAAACTACTAATTCTATAGTAAACTACTAATGGAACTTACTCTATAATATAATTTGAAATTTAAATTTGTTTGAATAATTTCTCTAAGTTATAAGTTTAAGTTAATAGAAGAAGTTCTATTTGCTCAATCAATTATTCCCCTATAATCTTTTCTCTCTTTTTGTTTGTCCACAACTTCCTATCAATCTAAACAAAAGAGTTCCGGTTTGCCATCCTTCCCTTGTATTCTCTTCGTTTGTATATCTATAGGATACAAGTAATGAATTCCAGGCATCCCGCAAAACGAAAAAAAGTATAAACAAAGCAACAAAAAGGGTTTGGAGATTTTTTGTTGATCCATATATATATATATGGATCAACAAAAATTTGGCACCTTTTACCAATTTTACCAACTTGATGTTAAGAAATCCCCGCACCTAGAAATTCATTTCGTATAATTGAACCTTTTCAAACTGTTTCTTTTTAAGAACCAAAAAAACTTGTGCCAAAATAACAAATGCAAAGAAGAATAAAAGACCTTGGACCCGTAATGGGTCTTGAAGCACTACTTCTGCATCTCCCTGACCAAAGCCTCCCACATTGGGATTGCTTGTTAATGGTTGATCAAGCTTGATGGATTCACCCTCTGAAACAAGAAGTTCTGGTCCTGGAGGTACAATATCAACTACTTGATGTCCATCCGATGGATCAACAACGGTTATTTCATATCCACCCTTTTCTTTACGTACTATTCTACTTACTACACCTGCTGATGTAGCATTATAGACTGTATTGTTACTTTTGCTACCATCAGGATAAATCTGACCCCTTCCTCTGTTCCCACCTACATATATGGGATATTTTAAGAAGTGAACATCTTTCTTCGTAGCAGGGTCGGGGGAAAGAATGGGAAAGATGATTTCACTATATTTCTGACCAGGAACAGGACCTATCACAATAATATTTCTTTTATTAGGACGATAACTCTGAAAAGACAAATTTCCAATCTTTTCTTTCAATTCGGGAGAAATACGATCAGGGGGGGCTAATTCGAATCCGTCGGGTAAAATGAGAACAGCCCCTACATTCAAACCCCCCTTTTTACCATTAGCAAGAACTTGTTTCAGTTGCTTATCATAAGGAATTCGGACAACTGCTTCAAATACAGTATCAGGGAGCACAGCTTGCGGAACTTCAATATCCACGGGTTTATTAGCTAAATGACAATTGGCACATACAATTCGTCCCGTTGCTTCTCGCGGGTTTTCATAACCCTGCTGCGCAAAAACGGGATATGCATTTGAAATGGATGACCGAGTTATTACATATATCATGATCGATACAGAAATGGATCGAGTCATCCCTTCCTTTACCCAAGAAAAAGCATTTTTATTTTGCATGTCCAATCATTAATTTCGGAGTTTCTACAATAAATTAGATAGGTAACTATACTAGTTACCTATACACGAGTCTGGCATTGTACTAGAATAATTGTACTAGAATATACGATGAATACCTTGAGCAGATGAAAGTATAAGGAATTAAGTAAAATTTTTAATTAAATGTTTAATTTCTATTTATTTATAAAGGAAGAAGGATTATAATTTTATTGATATGATGAGATCAAATGAGTTCTTTATTCATTCATTGAATGAAAAATTACTACAAGCGAAGGAGATACACGATTTAAATAATGAAAAATCCAATATTTAACAATTGCATCTAGAATAACTGGAAAAATGGAAACAAGACCAGATATAATCTGATTGTTATGATCCAATCCAAAATCGTTGTAAACCAAACCTATCATTAGTTCCCAACCACGGGTCGAGTGAAATCCGACCCATAAATCAGTAACTAAAAGAATTGAAAAAGCTTTTATTGTGTCACTTAAGTTATAGAGGAATTCCTGAACCCAAGAATTCAGAATAACGAGTTCTTCATTACTCAGAATAAAATAACCACTTAGAATAGTGAAACAGATTATATTTGTCGAGAAATGTAAAATGATATGGAGATCATATTCATTGCATGCTTTGACCAATTGTATTGTTTCCTTGTGTATTCCTATATGAAGTTTTTGTATATGTGTTTCCGGGTACTCTTTTATCATTTCATCCAATAGGAATAGTTCTTCTAATTCTATGAATCTTTTTAGAACGTTTTTCTCTTGAATATGATTTAAAAAAGTTTCGGATTGTCTGCTATTCCACCAATAAGTAACCCAAGGTTCCAGACATTTATTAAAAGAGAAAGAGACCCACCAGGGCAAAAATACCATAGATGCAAGATAGGGAAGGGAGGCAAATGCTTTCTTTTTTTTCATTTTGATCTGTGAATTGAATTTAAATTTTTTTTTTATGAACCTGCTTCATTCGTCGACTCTATCTGATATTTCTCTGAAGCACGAGTTGTATAACAAAGTAGTGACCTCTGGATCTATCCCCTTCCCTTTTTATTTGTAATATATTTCAGATATCTCAATTGGGCAAATTAAAACCAATTTCATTTTTATTTGTTCCTTTCGATGAATACTCCAAAACCCACTTTAAGTAACGAATCAAGTTTCGAGACCAAAAAACTTACATTAATTCTTTCGAAACGAAATCTTTTACTGTATAATCAGAAAAAGGGTATCAATTAAAAATCATGGGCCTAAAAAGATGAATTATGTATTACGAAATACATGTTTGGATAGGTTTGATTAATTTATATCTATAAATTAATTATTAGATTAGTTAGTTAGATTAGACTTCTAGTATAAAAGAATAAGGAAACTTGCCTTTTATTAAAAAGGGGAATTAGCAAGTTCTTTTCCCAACCTTGAGAGGATATTTATTCTTTACTTTAGTTCGAGTTCGTTTTAAAGTACTTCCATTGGTATGCGCAAAAAATAGGCTAATTCGGCAGCTTTTTGTTCAATTTCTCGTGGAGTCAAATTCTCATCAGTACGAGTCAAGGGAATAGCTCCTTGGCCCCTGATTTCCATATAAAGGACACGACGAGTATAAAGACCCTCTTTAACCTCTATTCTGATTGATTGGATATCTCTCATAAGGAACCGAAGGAAGATGCGACGATTTATTCCAGGAAATCCCCAACGAAAAATACACACTCTTCCCTCTTTTCTATCGAATAGGTCATAACCGCTACCTACATTCCACGAAATAGTGCACCACAAATAGGAGCTAATGAACAGACCCGCGATCCCATAGAAAGACATCACAACCCCTTGAGGAAAAAAAACGATTTGCTGAGATGGAAATACAGAGATCAAATTCCTACCAAGATAACTGTAAGTTCCAACCACTAAGAATCCTAGTGAACCTAAAAAAAGAATACAGGCCCAGCAAAAATTACTCGTTTTTCGAGATTCCGTTATAAGTTCTATCCATATATGTTCTGATCGCCAATTCATACTATACTGCATTCAGTTGCATTCGATTGGAATTGAGCGAATAACCCAAATAAATTTGACTTTACCTTTCTTGACCCCGAAGTAACTTTCACCAACTAGCACTATTGTTATGTGAAACATCGGGAGTAATTAGTTAGATACATTGACTTTCCATTTTTTATATTCGCTAATTCATTTTGAACCAGCTATATCCACATATACATGCATTTATACAGATATTATATATCCGCATAAAAGTTCTTTCACTTGTGTGTTTGGCAAAAGCCACATATCATACCATATTACACGAAATAAATATCCGTATTATCATACAGTGTTGAAATCACTTGATAAGATTCATTACCATTGGGTCTAGACAATCTTATTTTTTTGGACATGAAGAAATAAAGAAACCATTGCAATTGCCGGAAATACTAGGCCCACTAAAGGTACAAAAATGGAGGGTAAGTTGAAATCTGTCATAGAATAGATGCCTCGATTTACTATTTCTATCTATTAAAAAGATATCCTCTTATGCTTATTTAGGATATATCTATCATAAGTAATATCAAGTTATTATTATATTGTAAATAATATTATTTATAAGTGATAAATAATATCAACTATAATTCTATTAGCTATATGATTAGATAGAAACTATAATATTTAGAATATATATATATTTAAATAATAAGTAATATAATAATTATAAAATAATAATTAATATTATTTTAATATATTAAATATTAAATTAAAATTAAATTATAAATTAATATATTAAATAAATAATTATAAATAAAAATTAAATAAATAATTATAAATAAAAAACAAAAGAAAAAATATAATTATCCGAAACCTCTGTCTATCTACAAGGAGAACTTATGTCAACAAGGAAAACAATATATATATTGTTTCTTTTAATTACGATTACGATGAATTAAATATTTATTTTTGTTCGCTACAAATAAAATAAGCGAATCTAGTGCTATACTTTAATTTTTGGAACTGTGATTCAAAGGAAAGAAACCGTGGAGTTGAAATAACTCACTCAGAACACCTTTTAAAAGATTACGTGGTACTATTGGGTCGAATAAACCTTTTTCGAATAAATACTCAGATGTTTGTGAACCCTCGGGTACTGTCGTATTCAATGTTTGTTCAATTACTCTTTTACCCGCAAATGCAATGGTTGCATTAGGTTCAGCAATAATGATATCTCCTAACATAGCAAAACTGGCTGTTACTCCACCGGTTGTAGGATCTGTAAGAATTGCTACATAGAATAACTTTTTATCTAATTGATAATTATATAAAGCAGAAGAAATTTTAGCCATTTGCATCAAGCTCAAACTTCCTTCTTGCATGCGTGCTCCTCCAGAAGCACACACAATAATGACAGGTAGAGATCGATTAGTAGCATATTCGATCAAACGAGTAATTTTCTCGCCTACTACGGATCCCATACTACCCCCCATAAACTGAAAATCCATAACGCCAATAGCTACGGGAATACCATTTAGTTGACCTATGCCTGTTTGAACAGCTTCAGTTAAACCTGTCTTTCTTTGATAAGAATCGATACGATCTATATAAGAATCAGAATCCAGTTCTTCTTCTGAAAAATCGATATAATCTCTATCAGAATCCGGTTCTTCATCAAATTCAACGGGTGAATCAAATTCAATGGGGTCTACAGATACCATATCTTCATCCATGGGATCCCAAGTTCCGGGATCAATCGAAAGTTCAATTCTATCTGAACTACTCATTTTCAAATGATATCCACAAAATTCACAAATATACATTTTTTCACCAAAAAATTGTTTATAATGTGATTCATAACAATTTTCACATTGAACCCATAAATGTCTGAATTTATGGAAAGGATTATCATTATGATTGGATTCTACTCTAATATCCAAATCATCGATATTTTGACTAGTTCTTATACTAGAACGATCACTCTCACTACTATTTTTATTTTCAGTACAAATGAAATTATAAATGTAACTTTCACTGTAATTGTTGGTACTACTCGAAATAGAACTATTAATACTGACTTCAAAACGAAGATAACTATCAATGCTACTAATAATGTTCTTTTTCCAACTGGATTCAGTATCATTACATGTATGATTCTTTTTCTTAGACTTAGACCCCCTATTCAAATAACTAGAAACAATAATTTCTAGTTCACTCATAAAGGAACTATCATTGTCAACCTCAAAAATATGATTTTCAATATCAAAAAATATAGAGTAACGATCACCATTACTATCCCTAACAAAAAAAGTGTCATCAGAGATCAAACTCCAAATATTCCTGATATCAAATAAATAATCAACATTATTGAAACTATAATTACTAATACGATTCCAACTAGGAACCTTTTTCTTCATATCGTTTAGAATAGGTTGTTCACTTCTATCTGTATGTCCAATACTATCAACACTATCTATTGATTTACTTGGCCCACACCTATGTTCTACCTTCTCATTGGAAAATACAAAATTGCACCGCCATTTGAACATAGAAATACCTCCTATTTAATGAAAATACAAAAAATTTGATGAATAATCATTTGACCTTAACTATCAGAATTAAGCATACGAATCTAATCATTAGAATTGTTAACTAATGAGAAGTAAGTATTGAAAGAAAAAATTATCTTTTGTGGAAATTCGAAGTATTACTTCAATATATTGATAGAATCTTTTTCTCAACTTTTGTCTTTTGTCTTTAATAGAAAGACACAGCTTTTTCCCATATGATGTATAAAATACCATGAAATCCAAACCAAAGAATTGTGAAAAGTTTCTATTTCTATAAATAAACAATTTGTTCTCATTTCTCAGTCTCATTTATCATATAATATAATAAATAATTAAGTTTCTATTTCAACATGCAACGAAAAAGACAATATATAGGATGATGGGTAGAAGGAGTCTTTCCCTTGGCTTGATCTATGGACCGAAATGAGGAGATATAAAAAAGTCCACCACTCCCAAGGATCCCTAAAATTGGATTAAATTCGTTATAGATCCAACAACAAACAATAGAAGTATTGAGTTGTTTAGTCTTCGATCTTTTATTTTTATTTAGATCTTATATTATATATTTTATTTAGATATCATATAAAGTAAAAGAAACAGAAACATATATGCAAATACATAGTATATATAGGATGCTCGTTCTTTTTTTTTATTCGGTAATCGGCCCAATCTTTTTTTAGGAAAAGACTGGGCCGACTTTAATTGCAATCAATTAGGAGAACAAACAGGAATTACTGAATTATGCACACTTAGCTTTTCTCTTTATCTAACTTATCTACTGGTTCGAATTCGAATTTGATCTCTTTCCATACTTCACAAGCAGCGGCTAGTTCAGGGCTCCATTTGCTAGCTTCACGGATAATTTCATTACCTTCACGAGCAAGATCACGTCCCTCATTACGAGCTTGTACACACGCTTCTAAAGCCACCCTATTAGCTACTGCACCAGGTGCATTTCCCCAAGGGTGTCCTAAAGTTCCTCCTCCAAACTGTAGTACGGAATCATCCCCAAAGATTTCGGTCAGCGCAGGCATATGCCAAACATG